CTCAATTGTGTAAACCGAAAACTCAACATTGCTATTACAAAAATTGTAAACCCTTATAGCCAACCCAATATTCTTGCGGAATTTATAGCCGGGCAATTAAAAAATAGAGTTTCATTTCGCAAAGCAATGAAAAAAGCTATTGAATTAACTGAGCAGGCAGGTACAAAAGGAATTCAAGTACAAATAGCAGGGCGTATCGACGGAAAAGAAATTGCACGTGTCGAATGGATCAGAGAAGGTAGGGTTCCTCTACAAACCATTCGAGCCAAAATAGATTATTGTTCCTACGCAGTTCGAACTATCTACGGGGTATTAGGTATCAAAATTTGGATATTTGTAGACGAAGAATAATAAGCATTGACTCGACTTGTATTTAGTTCTATTTAGTGATAAAAAAATGAACAATTCTATAAGGTTGAATAAAAATCCAATTAATCATTTGGTATAATTGCTATGCTTAGTGTGTGACTCGTTGGTTTTTGTAGGATTAGGATTCAAAAAAATGGAACAGCCCGTAGTACGAACTAATAACTATAGAACTAATAACCAACTCATCGCTTCGCATTATCTGGATATAAAGAAAGAGCCAGTCAAAATATGATATATATGATATATAAGTCATATCGTTGTAGCAACTGAAATCTTTTTTTGCAAAAACAAAAAAGAAAAACCAATCTGATTATGGGTTGTAAAGCAAGAAAAGTATACAGATAAATGGAAGGCTGAGAGAAAGATAGAAAAAGAATATCAACGATATATGATTCCAATATGTACGGTCTATGAGTCATCTCATAAAAAAGAATGTAATAAAGCATCAATACTGATTGATCCCTAATTAAACAAATACGTGGATAAAACCACAAATAAAGAGCCCCGAGCCAATAAAGACTGAGAAGATTGACTCAAAAACAAATTTCATTAGGGGCTCCGTTGTAGAGTTCAGACCTAATCATTACTCGAGAGGTGGTGGGAACGACAGAACCTGTGAATGCATCAGATTCTATTGAAAAGGAATCCTAATGATTCAGTGGGTAGGATGGCGGAACGAACCAGAATTCATTTTTTGTTTTTGAAAGATTATGTCATAAACTAATCTTACAACTAAATGTTGAAAGAGTAAATATTCGCCCGCGAATTTTTTTTTTAGAAATTTGAATAAATTCGATATGATAATAAAAAGCAAAATAAAATAAAGATTCATTATAACATTGTACCTAAATTACATTATCTATAAAATTACATTATCTATAAATAGAAAAATAGAATACGTGATTAATTATATTATATACCAAATCAAAAGATAAAAAAATTCTATTAAATGAAATTTCAAAGAATCTCCCGATTCGGTATTCAGCATGTATTTTATTTTTAATCATTTAATTCGCGAGGAGCTGGATGAGAAGAAATTCTCATGTCCGGTTCTGTAGTAGAGATGGGTGGAATTGATAAACAACCATCAACTATAACCCCAAAAGAACCAGATTCCGTAAACAACATAGAGGAAGAATGAAAGGAATATCTTATCGAGGTAATCGTATTTGCTTTGGTAGATATGCTCTTCAAGCACTTGAACCCGCTTGGATCACGTCTAGACAAATAGAAGCGGGGCGGCGAGCAATGACACGAAATGCACGCCGCGGCGGAAAAATCTGGGTACGTATATTTCCAGACAAACCAGTTACAGTAAGACCTACAGAAACACGTATGGGTTCGGGGAAAGGATCTCCCGAATATTGGGTAGCTGTTGTTAAACCCGGCAGAATACTTTATGAAATGAGCGGAGTGGCAGAAAATATAGCCAGAAAGGCTATTTCAATAGCGGCATCAAAAATGCCTATACGAACTCAATTCATTCTTTCGGTATAGGATAGGAATGTATAACAAAAGGAAAGAATTTTTTTGATAAAAAAACAATTGTAGGTTTCTTGTTTTGTTTTGAACAAACAATATTTCTTTTTTTTCACCCTTTACATTGCAAAAGACAAAACCAATAAAAAAAAGATATGATTCAGCCTCAAACCCATTTGAATGTAGCGGACAACAGCGGGGCCCGAGAATTGATGTGTATTCGAATCATAGGAGCTAGTAATCGACGATATGCTCGTATCGGTGACGTTATTGTTGCTGTAATCAAAGAAGCAGTACCAAATACACCTCTAGAAAGATCAGAAGTGATCCGAGCTGTAATTGTACGTACTTGTAAAGAACTCAAACGCGACAACGGTATGATAATACGATATGATGACAATGCTGCTGTTGTTATTGATCAAGAAGGAAATCCAAAGGGAACCCGAATTTTTGGCGCGATCCCCCGGGAATTAAGACAGTTAAATTTCACTAAAATCGTTTCATTAGCACCTGAAGTATTATAAGGGAATGCCGTGATATAGTTTTATAATATTTGAATGAAATGGATTAATTTAAATTAAATTCGTAGATTGTTTGTATATCACGTATATACCTTTTAAAATTCATAAATATTTATGAATTCAGAAAAAAAGAAATAGAGCATGTTGATTATATCAAAATTCGGGGGCAACAATAATCTTAGTTTATCATGAGTAAAGACACTATTGCTGACATAATAACCTCTATACGAAATGCTGACATGAATGAAAAAAGAACAGTTCGAATACCATCTACTAACATCACTGAAAATATTGTTAAAATCCTTTTACGAGAAGGTTTTATTGAAAACGTGAGAAAACATCAGGAAAGCCGTAATTTTTTTTTGGTTTTAACCCTACGACATAGGAGAAATAGGAAAGGACCGTATAGAACTGTTTTAAATTTAAAACGGATCAGCCGGCCCGGCCTACGAATCTATTCTAACTATCAACGAATTCCGAGAATTTTAGGCGGAATGGGAATTGTAATTCTTTCTACTTCTCGAGGGATAATGACAGACCGAGAGGCTCGAATAGAAGGAATCGGCGGGGAAATTTTGTGTTATATATGGTAATCTTTCTGATAGCCAAATCATATGCGGAACTTTCATATTTGTGAAAAAAAGAGTAATTAGGGTAGGTTTCTAATATAATATTATGCCTCTTTGATTAGTTGATGCCTCAAAGCCGTTTTACCTGGAATGAAAGAACAAAAAAGGATTCGTGAGGATTTAATTACTGAACTACGTCCCAATGGTATGTATATTTCAAGTTCGTTTAGATAATGAAAATCCGATTCTGGGTTTTGCTTCGGGAAAGGTTCAACGTAATTTTATACATATACTACCCGTAAATAGAATCAAAATTTTGGTAAGTTCTTATGATTCAACTAAAGGAAATAGAATTTGTATATTTAGTATATTAAAAAGTAAAGACTCAAAGAATTTGGTGGTTTTTTGATTTCAACATTCTTTCGTAGGGATACAATTCGAAGTTAGAAATTTTAAGAAACTTATTTTCTTCCAATTTAAGTAGATTCAGAATTAAGAAAGGGAGTGACAAATATGAAAATAAGGGCCTCTGTTCGTAAAATTTGTGAAAAATGTCGATTAATACGTAGGCGGGGACGAATTATAGTAATTTGTTCCAACCCGAGACATAAACAAAGACAAGGATAATCTTTTTAAACCAAAAGGGACTCCCAAAATAGAAAGGACCTGATGTACAGATGTACAAAAAAATCAGTAAAAAAACCAGGATCTGTTTTGACATGAAATGGATATATCCATATATCTCTGACTTATATTTATAAGATGATAAAATATGGCAAAACCTATACCAAAAATTGGTTCACGTAGAAATAGACGTATTGGTTCACGTAAGAATGCGCGTAGAATACCAAAGGGAGTTATTCATGTTCAAGCAAGTTTCAACAATACCATTGTGACTGTTACAGATGTACGGGGTCGAGTAATTTCTTGGTCGTCTGCCGGTACTTGTGGATTCAAGGGTACAAGAAGAGGGACACCATTTGCCGCTCAAACCGCAGCGGGAAATGCTATTCGGACAGTGGTGGATCAAGGTATGCAACGAGCAGAAGTCATGATAAAGGGCCCGGGTCTCGGGAGAGATGCGGCATTAAGAGCTATTCGTAGAAGCGGCATACTATTAAGTTTCGTACGGGATGTAACCCCTATGCCACATAATGGCTGTAGGCCTCCCAAAAAAAGACGTGTGTAAACATTGAAGAGATTTCAAGAGAAATAAATAATTCAATGATTTGATCAAATAATATTACTATGGTTCGAGAGAAAGTAACAGTATCTACTCGGACACTACAGTGGAAATGTGTTGAATCAAGAGCAGACAGTAAGCGTCTTTATTATGGACGCTTTATTCTGGCCCCACTTATGAAAGGCCAAGCCGATACAATAGGCATCGCGATGCGAAGAGCTTTACTCGGAGAAATCGAAGGAACATGTATTACACGTGCAAAATCTGAGAAAATACCACACGAATATTCTACCTTTGTAGGTATTCAAGAATCTGTACATGAAATTTTAATGAATTTGAAAGAAATTGTATTGAGAAGTAATCTGTATGGAACTCGTAACGCGTCTATTTGTGTCAAGGGTCCTGGATATGTAACTGCTCAAGACATTATTTTACCACCCTCTATAGAAATCGTTGATAATACACAGCATATAGCTAACCTAACAGAACCAATTAATTTGTGTATTGAATTACAAATCGAGAGGAATCGTGGATATCGTATAAAAACGCCAAATAACTTTCAAGAAGGTAGTTATCCTATAGATGCTGTATTCATGCCCGTTCGAAATGCGAATCATAGTATTCATTCTTATGTGAATGGGAATGAAAAACAAGAGATACTTTTTATCGAAATATGGACAAATGGAAGTTTAACTCCTAAAGAAGCACTTCATGAAGCCTCTCGGAATTTGATTGATTTATTTATTCCCTTTTTACATGCAGAAGAAGAAAACTTACATTTCGAAAACAATCAACACAAAGTTACTTTACCCCTTTTTACTTTTCATGGTAAATTGGCTAATCCAAAGAAAATTAAAAAAGAAAACACATTGAAATATA